TATACCGCATAACATATATATTATACTATATACTATATATTATATATTTAATATACTTAGATATGCCCCTATTTCTATCCGTGCAATTTTGAATACTTGAACGGTCGATTCTTTTTTTTTTTTTTTTTTCATCTTAGCTTTCACCTTTTCGAATGAAACCAGAGGAGTGTTTCATTATGATCTGAATTACACTTTTATCTTTCATTTTATTCTTATCCTTTTCTTAGGGCAGACCCTCTATAACATAACAAAAAAAGGAAAAGGAAATTTTTAGTATTATTAATTTAAAATTTAATTACTAGCCATAACTAATAAAATGGCTATAAACAATCATTCCGTTAATTTATAATTAGAAGATAATTCTAAATAAAATATATAAACAAATTTAAATATATAATAAAATAAAAAAAAAAAATAGTACTATAGAATAGTAAAAAAAAATCTTACTATCTAATTAAGCTAATTAAGATATTGATTATCGATAAACATATATTTGAGAAATAGATCGAAATTAAATATCGCTATATTAATAGGTATGTTCTATAATATTCAAATATCCAATATTTTTGGAAATATTCTTTATATATTTTATTTTATATATTTATTTTTATATAAATCATATTTCTTATGAAATAGCTAAGAATGAACAGTTAATATCTCAGTAGTTTACTAAACTAGTATGTGTGTACAATTTATGTTATGCGAGCCCGCTTAGCTCAGAGGTTAGAGCATCGCATTTGTAATGCGATGGTCATCGGTTCGATTCCGATAGCCGGCTTTTCTCCATTTGTTTTATTTTTTACATAATTTAATTGATAATGTGAAATCAAAGTGAAAAACCTCTTTCCCTTTTCCCAAGGGTCACTGATCTATTTCTATTATTTCGTAGGAACTTCCAATTATGAATAAAAATTGGATTGGAGGAGTTCGGTCTCTGTAGAACAAATCAATTAAGAAAAGAACCCTTAATTTTTATTATTTAAAATTCTTTTTATTTATATAAATTTATATAATACAATTATTTATATACAATATAATACAATTATTTATATACAATAAGGTACGGATATTGATACAATTCCTCTAATTATTTATTCTTTATAATACTTCAGTAAATTTCGCTTAATTTATCATATTTTAGTTTAGTTTTAATTTTGTTTTATGAAATTTCATAAAAAATAAGGAGTCTTTATGTCGCGTTACAGAGGACCTCGTTTCAAAAAAATCCGTCGTCTGGGGGCTTTACCGGGGCTAACTAGTAAAAAGCCTAGAGCCGTAAGCGATCTTAGAAACCAATCGCGCCCCGGCAAAAAATCTCAATATCGTATTCGTTTAGAAGAAAAACAAAAATTGCGCTTTCATTATGGTCTTACAGAACAACAATTACTTAAATACGTTCGGATCGCCGGAAAAGCCAAAGGGTCAACAGGTCAGGTTTTACTACAATTACTTGAAATGCGTTTAGATAACATCCTTTTTCGATTAGGTATGGCTTCGACTATTCCTCAAGCCCGCCAATTAGTTAACCATAGACATATTTTAGTTAATGGTCGTATAGTAGATATACCAAGTTATCGCTGCAAACCCCGAGATATTATTACAGTGAGGGATGAGCAAAAATCTAGGGCTCTGATTCAAAATTATCTTGATTCACCCCCCCGTGAGGAATTACCAAAACATTTGACTCTTCACCCATTCCAATATGAAGGATTAGTCAATCAAATAATAGATAGTAAATGGGTCGGTTTGAAAATAAATGAATTGCTAGTTGTAGAATATTACTCTCGTCAGACTTAACCCTAACTAAAATAACAAGGGTTCGGACAATTTTGCCCCCTCCATTTTGGCTTAAGTAAAGGGACCCGGGGTAAGTAAGGTAAGGGGTTTCATCTGGGGATTTTTCTCTTATTCATGTATCATAGATCGGTAGGGTATTTTCATTCCTTGTCGATTTTGTCCAGTATTTTTCGTACCACAGAAATTCGGGGTAGGGATAGAGAATCTATATCAAAGAAAAGAAAGGTCTAACTGTTGGAGTATCCATTCTTATTTGATGCATTGCAGTCAGTAACATTGGTGAATTAGTTGACGAGTACGGAAAGAGAGGGATTCGAACCCTCGGTAAACAAAAGTCTACATAGCAGTTCCAATGCTACGCCTTGAACCACTCGGCCATCTCTCCTACATAATGATTATGGACCAAAAACCGAGTGAATAGTGAGTCATTCATATTATTTTGGATAGGTATGTACATTCAATTTTAACTATATTTAAATTTAACTCTAAAAATAGAAAACTTTTCATCAAAGAAAAACCCTTCCTCCGAGGCTGGGGATAAAGATAAATCCCTTTTGGGAAAAATTGTAAAATAAAGATATATATCTATTCATGTTTGCGAAGACGGTGTTTCCGCCCTTTCTAATATTTATACCGGATTAAATCACTCAATTGAAACGAATCGAATGATCGATATATTTTTTTAGACTGTGTTTAATGGATA